CGAAATATGCACAAGGAAAAAGCAATAGACCGGACCAACCTACAAAAACGAAACGGTCCCTACGTAACCAGTCATCCATAATATCAAATAAATCACTTTCATCTTTGGTAAATTTACCAAGGGCTATAGTCATAGCAATCCTCCTATTCAACTACTTCAACCATTTCCGAGCACCTCATAGTATTTTCAGGGCCCTACAAGCTTCTATCATTTATGTATGATTTGATTTCTCGTACATTGTCCCTTCTAATTTAGAATGGGTTTCGAAGATTAAAAAAAAAATTCTTTATCCGTTAATAATTCGATTTAGATAAAATCATGAACCAAATTCGGTTATTTTAACTTATTCTTAGCCTTAATAACCATATCAACATGAATTTTTTTGTGAGTCATCAATTCCAATTAGAATTGGATAGATGAATTTTTTAAAAGAGCGATTCAAGGAACAAGTGATTCCCCCTCCTTACCAGTTGCTCCTCAGACTGAATCCTCTCATTCTATAAAACGAATCTTATTCGTGGATCTTATCTTGTTAGTCAGATTGATTTTTAAAATGAAAAAATCAATATTTTGTACTTTTCGAATTTCTATATGCATATGCAGTAAACGACTACAATATTCATTTTAATTAATTTTATTTCTTATTTTTTATCTTTATTCTTTCATTTTATTTATTTTTTTCTTTATTAGATTTTCCTTTATTATTATTATTCTATTTCTATTCTATTTCTTTTGCCTTCAGATGAATAGAATATGAACTAAAACCCCAGAATATGTCTTTTCACAGGTCAAAGCAAGAAAGACACTTCAAATATTTTATTCTATTTACTTTTTATCTGTCAGAAAAGAAAAAGGGGATTTCCTCTTATTTAATTCAATGCAATATTAAATAATAATAGGAAACTTTCCATGAAATTTTTTTTTAGTTATTCTGCATTATATTGTCTTGGTGTAATAAAAATATTGTGTATGCATCGATATGGAAAGACTTGGTCCATGAAACCATTATCTGATAGATATATAAATTTGATTATCTATTTATACATAAAAGATAAATCTTATATACGTATAAAACTATCAATATAAAATGGATCTTTTGGTCTGGAATTAAAGAAAGATATTTTAAATCTTTCTTATATGTCTTATGTTGTCACTTCAAAAAAACTTTTCCGCGGAAGAAGGGAATAGTGATTTATTCCTATTTATTCCTATAGAATAACTAGGGACAAAAACAAGAAAATTGAATCAGAAATATCGACAAATTTTTTCAGAGTCTAATAAAAAAAATATGAAAATTAAAGAAAAAGCGGATAGCGGATCGACTGTTCCAATTTCATTATATCGAATTTTAATATTCATAATAGTAAATAGAGTTATGATTCAATGGGTTAGGTCCACTTACTTTTTCTTTTGTTGATTTCTAATCTAAACTTTACGGTTAATTTCATTTTCGCAATTTAAGAACCAGCTTATCTCAGTATAATATAATCTCAGTATAATATAATAAACAAATCTTCAACTTTATAACTATAATTCTTATACTAAAATTCATTCTAAAATTATATAATAATATAGAAATTTTAGAATGAATTATTAGAGTTTTTTGTTTATTTTTCTTTTTATTACAAATATCAACAACATCTCTATTGTCCTTTCAAATCAAATAAAAATACTACCGCTGGAGTTTTTTTGAAAAAAAAGGCCAAAGCCCTTTATCGGATTTGAACCGATGACTTACGCCTTACCATGGCGTTACTCTACCACTGAGTTAAAAGGGCCCATTTGATCCAATTCAGGAATGAGCCACTATGCGGACAACATATATCTAGGGAACTAGATTATAAATCAAATCTATGTAAAGTAAATATATTTATTATTAATTAAATTCAAATTAATAAGTATATATATATTATTAATATAGTCGGCGATAGAGATATACCCATCTCCCTTACTTACCAATGAGGTAATCAATGAATGAAAGCGGAAGAAGTGGAGTTTAACCCTCCTTTACGGCTTGCTGGGAAATCAATCATTCCATTCCTTGAAAGGAAAGAATCTTTCGTATTATTTCTATTCTTCTATTCTATTTCTTCGATTTCTATTATTTTATCTATTTTATTATTTTTTTTTTTTTATTAATATTTATATTATTTTATATTATTTTAAATATTTAAAAATATTTTTTAAATTAAAATAAAAACAAAATAATTAGTAAAAAAAAATAATTAATAAAAAAAAAAAAATAATAAAAATTCCAATTGATATTAGAATGAATAATTCATGGATAGAAATGACGAATCAAAAATAATCATGAAAGACGGAAAGATCTTTCAAATCTAATTAGACTATTTCGTTATATTGACAATTTCAAAAAACTGTTCATACTATGAGCATAATATGCTGACGGTCGGGCAACTGTGCCCCCATCGTCTAGTGGTTCAGGACATCTCTCTTTCAAGGAGGCAGCGGGGATTCGACTTCCCCTGGGGGTAGGGTATTACGAAAGGAAGTTGATCATGGATTTTTAATATAAAATATATTAACTTAATATAAATAAAATATATTAAAATATATTAAGTTAATATAATAAGTCTGGAGTTGATTCTTCCTGGGTCGATGCCCGAGCGGTTAATGGGGACGGACTGTAAATTCGTTGGCAATATGTCTACGCTGGTTCAAATCCAGCTCGGCCCAATAATTCACTGATCCACCACGAAATGGTATAACCCCTTTGTTCTCTTGAAATGCTTGATACGTACAAAAGCGGACAAAAGTCAAAATTTCTGATATATTTTTACCTGTTATTTATTATTTATTTGATTTGCTCTATTTTTTTTTTCCACAAATTCGGATCTTGCTCTTGATCCAGATTCATATCAGGATTTGTAAGTATAAAGTCTAAGAAAAAGAGAAATGGAAAGAAAAAAAGACTCTTTTTTCATTGAAAGATTGATTATCAATCGATTTGGATTTGACATAATGAAAAAATGAGTAGTAATCCGTGTCGTTATCGCTAAAGTTTATATCCATGTGTTTAGCAATAGAAAACTCACGTCTCTGTTACAACGTGGCAATTCCAATCTAAAATCTAACTAGAAAGGGTTTGAATGAAATCATAAGAATATGTATGCTCTATACTTTATTTCATTTCTCTGGGATTGTAGTTCAATTGGTCAGAGCACCGCCCTGTCAAGGCGGAAGCTGCGGGTTCGAGCCCCGTCAGTCCCGACAGATCAAAATTCAATAATTTACTAAAATATATATATATCAAATTCTCTCTCCATTTTCTGTCAAACGAGGACAAATAGTATAATTTCATTTCAAAAGGGAACCTTATTTCCATTTCTTTCTTTTTCTTTTTTCTTATTTTTTATTATTTCTATTCTTATTTCTATTTCTTTTTTTCTATTTATTTTCATATTTATTTTCGTTTTTCAGTTCTCATCAAAGCAAATAGAAATATGGGAATTTTCAGTTCTTCAACTAGTACCGATTGATAAAGACATATATGGATTAGTGCAATCATAGATAACATTATATTCAGGATTCCAAGAGATACCATACTGAGTTTGACTTTTTTGATTTCTACCGATTCGTGTAATGAAATCGAATCGAGTACCATATCTTTCGTGGCAGTCCATACACAAATCGAATTTGTATTTATACGATACAAATAAAATTGAATTTGGTAGAATATTCGATCTTTTTTATACTGTACTTGCCCTTGTCTTTATCACACTTTTTTTTTGTTTTACTTACAATAAGATTATTACAATAAGATTAGATCATTAACAAAGAGTTTAGAACTTAATTCCCCTTTCTCCATTTTGTTTCTATTGTTTCTTTGTTTGGGTTTGTTTATAACGAGTCTAAGTCTCAAAATAAAAAAACACGGTTAGATGAGACTTCGACAAATGGATTGTACTAAGGAAGGCGAGAATTTTATAGAAAAAAAAGAATGGAAAAGAATGAAAAATAAAGTAAAAAAAAAAATTCTCGATTATACCAGGAATCCATTTTTGGATTCGGTATGGATAAACGATCTTTCTATGTTATACTATTCAATTCTCAACGATAAATCGATTTGATAGCTCCGATATTGTTATTCATGATATTGATTCGATTCGATATCATCGAGATGGAATTCATATCATTGAATTTAGAGGCGAAAGATTTATCATCTCTATGGGATTAAATCCCGAGTTATTGCAAAGTAAAGAAAAACGAAAGAGTGAGACTATGGAAGTAAATATTCTCGCATTTATTGCTACTGCGCTGTTCATTCTTGTTCCTACTGCCTTTTTACTTATAATATACGTAAAAACTGTCAGTCAAAGTGATTAATTTGAATGAAACTTGACTTCTTAGTTCTTATTAATATCGGCGATTAGAAAATGAAAAGGATTCAAATTTCGCCGTTTTAGATGAAATGAGCGGGCTAGAATCAGCAGTATTCTATAAGATCAGATAGTATGGTAGAAAGAAAACTTTTCTTTCTACCATACTATCTATTTTTGTTATTCTAGTGTATACAGTTGTACTATATACAAATATATACTTAAATAAAAATATACTTAATGTAGATCAATCTAGAATATCATCTTTATATCCATATTCATATATCTAGAAATCAATTATCTCTATGTAATGTACATAAAGCCCCAATTCTATTTCTTTTTTCTTCATTTGTGTTGATTCCAATTAATCTGAAATAGTCGAAAAGCAACTCTTACTCTTACAATTCGAATTCCTAGATTTCTGATTATTTTCAATAGAAATTACGGAATCGCATTTAACGAAAGAATAAAATAAATGAAAAGGAAAAAAAAAGAGTCTGGGCATATAAACATATGAATAAAAGAACATATATATTAAAAAAAGAAAATCAAGAAATCTTTTTTTACCATTTTGAAAAGAAAGCTTTTTTTACCATTTTGAAGAAGAAGGCAGAAGTAATTGATTGAGCAATTAACAGATCATCCAAGGAAAAGAATTCTCTAAAAACCTTTTCCGGTGTTGAGGAAAAAGATTAGTAAAGTAAACCTCACAGATTTTTTAATCTTTTAAAGATTTGAATCATGATATGAAATGAGTCAAGTCAATAAAATATAGCATAAATCCAATTTCTAAAATAAAATTTAAAATAATAAAACAAATACTAAACTAAGCACTAAGTGCGCAATATGTGACTTGTCGAAGACGATAAGATATCTTAGATTAAAAGGGTATTATTCATATATTATTTATTATTCATATATTATTAATATATTATTCATAGAATACATTACTCCACCCGAATATAATCGAATATCGAATATAATGAAGATCCTTTTAATTCAATTGAATTTGAATTCAATTTCAATAGTTAAATTCAAAAAGTCTTTGCAGAACGATCTCTAAAAGAATCGGTACAGTTTGATTTCTGAACTCAATTAATAGTATCCTTAGAGTCCACTTCTTCCCCATACTACTAGTGAAAGAGAAAATGTAAAGACTACCATTAAAGCAGCCCAAGCGAGACTTACTATATCCATGTGAATTATGTCTCCTATCTATATGAATATGAAAAAAAATTTTCCATTATTCTTCACTAATACTAATAATATCACTAATACTAATAATAATAGAATCGCCGGCACAGAGTCAAAAAAGGGATTTTGCCCAATACCATTGATGAAAGAATTCAAGAAATAGAATTAATTAGAAGAAATTCTTCTATATTGCAAGAAATTCTTATAGGATTGCTAGTAGCATTAGAAAAGATTAAACACAAGGACAAAGAAAAACAAAATAAGGGCAAAACCCTGGGAAGTTGGAAGTGTTAATAAAATCTTACTAAGATAGAAGATTAATAAGACTAAGATATAAGATTAATAAGACCTAGTCTTTATTTTGTTGTTCTTCATTAAGTAAAAAATAGAAAAGTCAAAATGTATGTAAAAAAATAGAAAAGTCAAAATGTATGTAAAAAAATAGAATAGATATGTATAAGTAAAATCCAATTATCTATTCAATCGATATTAGATTGATTAAATTCCTAAGTACTCAAGAATTTTTATGAATTTGTATACAAAGTATCTTCCGCGCTTTCCACAACTACTAATTCGATTTTCTATCCCGCCATTCAATCAAGAAACAGTCCCTATACATTAGTAGTAAGTATTGGGCGGACTATTATATCAAGATTTACGGATTTCCTTTCATTACTATAAACTTTCCTTGACTCCTAAAGAATTTACAGTACTCTAGAAAACAGAACCCTCAGATGTTTAGAATCAAGGGAGTATCAAGAGTCCTTTTCTTCCGACTTCTTCTGTTGTGGACAAATTTGACAAATTATATCAACAAAACATAAGATAATAGGTATTTTTCGTCTTTTGTTAATCAGGCGACACCCGGATTTGAACCGGGGAAAAAGGATTTGCAGTCCCCCGCCTTACCGCTCGGCCATGTCGCCGAAGTGCTAAAAAAAAGAGACGAAAATATTCCCTTTCCCTTTTTACTTGCATCTTGAAACATCTTTAAATCCCATTTTTTTAATCTTAATCCCTTTAAATTTAAATGAATTTAAATGAAAAATGAATTTAAATGAAATATAAATAAAAGAAATCCTTCCTTGTTTTTGATTTGGATTGGATCTATCTTTTCGATTCATTTTTATAGTATCTTAAAACATATACTATCTAAACTTAAACCATAAAATATGGAAATGCCTTCCCCGAAATAAAAAATCAAATGTCAATTTTCATTCACAAAAGGAGACAAATTGGAACCATTAACTATTGAATGTGAATTCATAAACAATTCTTGGATTTGAATCTCCAATTGTATTTCTCTAATGCTAGGGATAGCAGAAAATGGAAATTGATATGTAAGTAAGGAATCAGTATTGATTCTTTTCAATAAAAAAAATCCTTCTCAATTTCAATTATAACAACAATTAGGAATATATGTAAACCCCAGACTGTAAATTCTTACACAGATAACTAATCGAATATCTGATCTGTCCATAATTCTGAGAGAAAATAGAACTTTTGATAGGGCATGACATGGGATGTCCAGAATAGATAGAACTGCAATATAAAAAGAGAGACACATATAGATAGCTATATATATCCGTATAGGGTTAAAAAAGGCCTTCTTTATCTTATGTTCTTATTATGCGCTTAAATCGTATTATGTGAACTCTACTACCAAAAATAGCTAAAAATCTATCTCTTCTATGCAAACTATTTTGCTTTGAGCTTAACAATTCAAGTCACAAAAAAAACTACATGCTAAAAAAATCAACTTTCTATTGATTATATTGATTGTTTCTGATGATTAGGTCTTTACTTTAGCTCATCGAACAGATCAAATCCCGAATCTAGTTATTTTACCGGTATCTGTTATCCAATCGTATTGGAATATTAATATCATAATAATAGTCGAAATGGAATCACTTTTTGGTTTGCTATTCTATACGAAACTCCATAAGTCTAACTCAGTTAAGTAAAATTG